TGGAGCGTGAAGTGCAATTAGATCTATTTTGAGGGGTATTAAAATGAATATTATTAATAAAAATAATTTATGGTTAGCTTTGTTGGACCAATAAAATGAAGTATCCAGGCTCCGTTTAGAAAAACCCAATTGGTAATATATTTATGATTATTAATACTTATATCATAGATCATAAAAGATTTTTTTGTTATTGAATAAGAGAATAATCTCAAACTTTTAATCAAGCGAATAATATGATAAATACAATATGATAAATAGGTCGAATATTTGGCAGAAGATCTGAAATGAATTGAAAAAGAAGTAAGTCGTAGGAAAAAAGGCGTAGTATTAGTAGCATTTGTCCTATATGTGCAAATCAAAATCGGTTTTTTTTACTCGGAGTAGAGCATAAACCTAAAAGAATTGCAAAAGCCCATTCAGGAACAAGAAAATGACATCGTGATTTGGATTAGATCTCGATGAAACAATACATCAATGAGAAGTTAGTTCGATAAGTTTAATGGATTTTTTATAGGGAAAGAGTACAAAACTCATCTTTCTTAAAAAATGGAAGAAAATCGTTAATAAATTCGAAAATGAAATTAGAAAGGTGTCCCACTATGAAAAAAAAAAAAGAAAGAGGGCTGGAATCTACACATTGATTCTTTTTTTCGCAATTTTTGTTGAACCGTATGCATCAAAAGGTGCATGTACGGCTCTTAAGGGATACAAATTTTATCCTAATCAACCGACTTTATCGAGAAAGATTACTTTTTTTAGGCCAAGAGGTTGATAGCGAGATCTCGAATCAACTTATTGGTCTTATGGTATATCTCAGTATAGAGAATGATAACAAAGATCTTTATTTGTTTATAAACTCTCCCGGCGGATGGGTAATACCCGGGGTAGCTATTTATGATACTATGCAATTTGTGCAACCTGATGTGCATACAATATGCATGGGATTAGCCGCTTCAATGGGATCTTTTATCCTGGTTGGAGGAGAGATTACCAAACGTTTAGCATTCCCTCACGCTTGGCGCCAATGAGTTTTTTAAGAAAAAAAGACTATGCCTTCGCCATATAAAATATGAATATTAAGTAATAATAGCATGGCACTTCGAATTCGATATGCATTTTTTTTTTAACATAGATTATATATCGAAAGAGGAGTATGAAATTAGTATAAAATAAAGGGTATTCCCGATTTTATCCGGGGCCTTTTCAGCGTCACAAACTTTTTTATTTTCACCCTGAAGACTTTTAACAATATTTATGGTATTGTTATGAAAAAGTACGAAAAAAAACTTTGGGATTGCTGAATCACAAACGAGATAAATATATAAAAAGCAACGGAGCCATCATAGTATTTTTTAACTGTCCTGAAAGGAAGGATGGTAATTGGATCATTTGCCGATCCGGATCTGAGAAAATAAACCCTATATCTATATATTTTTTTTTTCTCTTTCTTTGATGGAAGGTCAAAGTGAATCCCATTGTGGAGCCGTATGCAATGTGCAAAAGATGCCTATGCCTGTACGGTTGCTCAATTCTATCTTTTTTTTTATTATTCTTTATCTCTTCTCCTCACCTCATCATCCGAGATAGAGGAACCTTTTGATATATCATCAGGGTAATGATACATCAACCTGCGAGTTCTTTTTATGAGGCACAAACGGGAGAATTTATCCTGGAAGCAGAAGAACTATTGAAACTGCGCGAAAGCATCACAAGGGTTTATGTACAAAGAACAGGCAAACCATTATGGGTTGTATCCGAAGATATGGAAAGGGATGTTTTTATGTCAGCAACAGAAGCCCAAGCTCATGGAATTGTTGATCTTGTAGCGGTTGACTAAAAATAACAGTAATCCTGCGCAAATCTGCAACTTGAGATTTTTGACTTATTACTGGGTTTAATAATATCCTATTCATCTATTAAATAGAGAAGTAATTCATAAGCAGCCGGTTAGGATCGATCTAAACCAGCCTATTCATTATGTATACGATTCAACATGCCAACTATTAAACAACTTATTAGAAACACAAGACAGCCAATCAGAAATGTCACGAAATCCCCTGCTCTTCGGGGATGTCCTCAGCGCCGAGGAACATGTACTAGGGTGTATGTGCGACTCGTTCAGATCCTCGCTGGTACAAACTAAAGGAAACCCATTTTCCAGTATCAATGATCAGTACCAGTGAATAGGATAAAATGGAAGGAAAAAGGCCATTCACTATCTAAAAAAAAAGATCTATTATATCCTTCTATTGTGTTGAAATTTATGGTTTCCATTGGTGCAAATCCAATCATTTCAATTTGGAATTGAAAATGAAAAAAATCCCTCATTGGTAACAAATGGTTATCCATTAAGCGAGGGAAATCCTATTTTCAAAGCCGAAATCTTATGTCTCTACTCTTGCAAAAACGGACTAAGAGGGTCAGCTACCCAGCTAATCTTCATAATTAAATATCGTTACTGTATTGGTAGATCTCGTTGTGAAAGACCTATGACTAGATAATTGATGGGTAGAGCCAAAGAATGTGAACTGTACAAGTTACCAATAGCATTGATTAAATGAAGTAAGGGGCTCCGGTGTATAGAGAGGACCTCACCGTTTAAGACGTAACCATAGAAACGATGGAACCCACTCTTTCTTTATTCATTTCTATTTATTACTTTTTTATGTTTTTTGATACCTAGTATCAATACAATTTCTTAGCTCGAGGTGAAATGCCTATAAAAAAAGACAAATTGTGGTCGGGAAGGTTATAGTAGCAAAAGCCATTGGAATTTTGAGTTTATACATTGGAAGAATCCGTTTTGTTATTAATAAACTAGGAAAGAGGAAAAGAATAACTGAAAGAAAAGAAATCAATTAGTTATTCATTAAAATTCATTTATTCAATGACCAGAATTAAACGAGGATATATAGCTCGGAGACGTAGAGCAAAAATTCGTTTATTTGCATCAAGCTTTCGAGGGACTCATTCAAGACTTACTCGAACAATTATTCAACAGAAAATAAGAGCTTTGGTTTCGTCTCATCGAGATAGAGATAGGCAAAAGAGAGATTTTCGTCGTTTGTGGATCACTCGAATAAATGCAGTAATTCGTGAGAATGGGGTATCTTATAGTTATAGTAGATTTATACACAATCTGTACAAGAGACAGTTGCTTTTGAATCGTAAAATACTTGCACAAATAGCTATATTAAATAGGAATTGTCTTTATATGATTTCCAATGAAATAATAAAATAAGTAAATTCTAAGGAATCCGACACAATATTTGAAATGGAGTTTCGCTGGAGAATGAACTCCGGGAAGGTAGAGTAGAAATTAATATGATAAAAAGAATATGATAAAGTCGCTCAAAATAAAATGAGTGAACACGCCGAATATTCAATAAAAAAAGATTTCTTCTTCCCCATTCTTGTTTTTTTCTTACAATACGACAATCCAATCTGGATCCTCGAATTTTTCCGAACAAAACATCAATCTGTGTTTGAGTTCAAATTGGAATTTTGATTCAATTGAAGAGTAAGCTTATTTTTTATTTATTTCTGGTTCTAAGACCAATAGTTCTGACGGTCGACTCGCCTCTTTCAAATTGTTTCTCATTATTAAGAAAAGGTAACAAAGATAAAATACGAGCTTGTTTTATAGCAATAGTAATTAATCTTTGTTGTTTTAAGGTCAATCTATTTACCCGTCTAGATAATATTTTTCCTTGTTCACTAATAAATCGACTAATTAAACTCATGTTTCTATAATCAATTCGATCCCCCGATTGGATCGGGGGCAAACGCCTACGAAAAGATCGCTTGGATTTAAGAAAGAATCGCTTGGATTTATCCATGGTTTGTTTATTCCTTATCCCGAAAATCCTATTTCAATCTGATCAAAAATGATTTAGGATTAAAAAAGAGGATTTGATTTTTTTTATATTTATTTTTATATTATATTAATATTAAACTATTTATATTAATTATTAATCTTTTAATTGAAGTTCTATTTTTAAGTTCTATTATAGATTTAAGCTAGATTATAGAAATCTTGTTCGATATCTATATAATATGGTATTTCTAAATAAGGTATTTCTATATAATAATATGGTATATAGATAGAATATGTCCCCTTTCATGTTCCTCGTAAAAGTGACATACAGACACCTTGATTTGATTCGATCTATTTCTTTATCTCCCCGTGAATCGTATGTTTGTAACAATAGGGACAGAATTTTCTCAATTCTAATCGACTAGGAGTATTATGTCGATTCTTTTGAGTAATATATCTGGAAATGCCTGTTGATTCTTTATTAACACCCTTTCGAACACAATTGGTACATTCTAAAATAACCGTTACACGGACTTCTTTACCCTTGGCCATGAACCCCCTTTCTTTGAGTTTTTGATGAGTTTTTGATTCAACCAACTCTTCGATTTTCCGATTTAAAGGGAAAAAGGAAGGAAAAAAAATAGAAGTTGCTAACTCGAAATTATGAAAGATTATTTCGTTGCAATCCCAACCCAATATAATAAGTAATAGTAAATAAATATTAAGTAAAATAATGATTTCGAACTCTATTCAGTTCTATTTAGAATAGAATTCTATTCTAAATAGAAGTATAGTATTTCCTTTTACTATCTTGTATGATATTCTTGTCTTAGACACATTTCGCTTTCCGTTTTCACTAGATTATTTATCAATTGAATTGGAGAACCCGAATTTCGACGAGGTTGAATCTACTTTTTTATTTCTCTTTCCTCTTTTCTTTATTCTACTTACCTTCTTTATTTTACTTAATTGTATCTAATTCTATTTTATCTGAAAGAAAAGAGGGGGAGGGATTAGTCACAGATCTTTTGATTCTCTCTCTAATCTTCTTCACCCCTTCCCATGTCAATAACTAGAATGAAAAAAAAGGGAATGTCAACGCATCCGGGAATAATCGATTGATCTCTATCAATAGACCTGCTAAAGCCCCGAACCATAGAGTACTTAGTACCGGTGCCACGGAAAGATATGTTTTTAGATCTCGCATTGAAAATCCTCCTTCTTTATTCTTTTTTGTAATGTATAATGTTAATACATATATGATCAGCTGTATATGTAAGTAGTTAAAGACCGCTTGTATTTGTACACGGAATTCCTAATTCAAATTGAAATGTACACCGATTCGGTAGATAAGATTTTCCCTTTTTGAAAACCGAAAAATACATCCCTTTCTGCCTGAGCATTCCAAAAAAATATTCATTTTTTAGTTTTTTTACGATGGGTTTCATATATTTCATAATATATATCTAATAATATAGATTAGATAATATCTATTAGAATATATATTAGATATAGAAACCTTCTACTATTATTATATCTTATATGAGACCAAAAAAAAAAAGAAATGGCAAGATACCTTGTATGTATATCAATGGATAAAAAAAATGAGGATTTGGAAAACAAGACAAGGATCCTCTACAATGACACTGTAGACCAATTGAAAGGGATGTAGCGCAGCTTGGTAGCGCGTTTGTTTTGGGTACAAAATGTCACGGGTTCAAATCCTGTCATCCCTACCTATTACTTCTCCTCTGAGCAGTAATGAAATCGATTAAAATCGTGCATACATAATCTTTTTTTATAGTATATCATTTTATACTATATCATTTTATACTATATCATATAGTATATGATACTATATGCATATAAGATGTATTGGGGTTACAATACAAAATACTCTTCTTTATAGTCTTATCTATTGTGATAAGAAAGCGCTCTTAGTTCAGTTCGGTAGAACGTGGGTCTCCAAAACCCGATGTCGTAGGTTCAAATCCTACAGAGCGTGATTCGGGTCTTGGTTAGGTTAAGCCGAAAATGACACTCAAAAAATTGAACAGTAATCTGAATTTGACCTCCCGTGAATTAAAGAAAAGAGGAGGTCAATCAAAAAAAAGATGTTAATTAATCAAAAGTCCAACTGATCACCACGTCTGTATTGTAAATATGCAGTTACAAATAATCCAGCTAAAGTAATAGGAATTAGACCTAAGACAATTCCAAATAGAAAAACTTCAATCATTTCAATTTGTTTAAAAGGGAAAAAGGAGAGGTAATATCTATCCCTAAATAGTAATCCGGATTGTCCATCAATCTCAATGACCACTAATTCGAAATTGATGCGGTAAGGAACTATAGAATATATGAATACACAAAAAGAAATCTTTTTGTGAGTTGTATTCATTCAATTAATTTCAAATAAGTCGTATCTTGGTCAGACCAATAAATAGAGCTGAGGTTATAGTTAAAGCCGCTAGTAGAAAACCGAAAAAACTAGTTATAGTAAGCATGAAGATGAAGGAGCTAATGAAATATGTTCTTTTTATACATATGCTTATAAAGCACTTTCCTAAGTTTCAAGTTTTGAAAGATACTAAGAAAAAATACCAATTCAAATGAAAGAATAAGTTCACGTGACAGTTGTTAACTCATCAATCATTATAGACGGTATTAACAAAAAGAGAGAAGGAGGGGGTAGAAAAAGAAATCATTTAATCATTTGTAACATCTACCCATCCCGTGATTCGGAATCGCGGGATTCATTAGACAACTCTTGAGTAAACTAATATTAAAAATAATAATAAGTAAGAAAGGCGTCATGTAACTTCATTCAAAAAATGAAACTTTCTTTGAATTCATATGGAACAAAATTAGAAAATCATCGTATCGAATCCATTTTTTTTTTTCTTTTAGAATAAAAAGTGACCTTATACTTATAATACCTCTCATTTGAGATATTATGTAAATGAACCTACTACTGAATTTTATGCATAAAAATGAAAACAAATCAAATAAAAAGTAAATCAAATAAAGTAAATATATAAATATAAATAAAGAAAAAGGTATCGCAGGATCAGATCAATTACGAAAATCAAATCTTTATTTTCGTCCAACTATAGTCTGAGACTAGTAATTACTATAATTTTTTCCTTTCTTTTCTAAGTTTTTCTATATTTATTAGAAATTGTCTTTTCATATCAATATCATAAATCCCCACCTTCGTAGTTAGTTCAAGAAACAACCTTTCGATTTAATACTAATACAACAAAACAATGTGTGCATCACAACTATTGATTATTACAATTCTATTTTTTTCGTTGTTCTCTTTTTTTTATTATATTAATACTATCTACTATTCTTACTTCTTACTCTACGAATAACCAATTCCTCTTAAATAAAATGAAAAAAAAAGATTCTAACAAAAACTTCTACAGTCTACAGCTACAAAAAAGGAGATTTTTCAATTTCGCATCTAATTAAATTATCGAAATATGATAATCTCCTTTCTGAATTATTAGAAAGCAACCCATTGGATTCAATTCACATTTTATCCTATCTTAAGTTTTCTAGTCCGAGGCCAATAATGGAGAGAAAGAAATCTTATACTACAGAAATTTGAGAAATTAGATATTGAATGGTATATACATGATTCTACATCAACAAGCAATAAGAAAAGAATAAAGAAA